TTGTCGCAACTTGTATCATCGCAATGATTCCGTATCAGTTGTTCTGATATGTTAAACGTGTAGCCGACCCAGCATTGCTAGGGGACTGAAGCCTGCTATTACAAAGATTGATTATTATCCATCTATTTGTGTGAAACAACTTGGTGTCTAAGGTATTACATTCCAGTAAGTTGAGTTTTACCTGGACTCCTACCTAGAAAATCTTAGAATGTCTCTTCCTCTTGGAGCGGGTTCAGACTACTATTATGGAGATTCGGTGAAGATTTTGTGAATATTCGGTAATTGGATCAATAAACCCACGGACATTCTTAGTGAGATAACTGAAATGCAAGATTTTCTTTTTCCATTAGTAAACTTTGACTTTATTTTATTCCTAGAATAATGAAGAGGAAACGGATACTCAATGCATAATGAGTAAATATGATTCACTAAAAGTGGTTCAAAATCACTTCAATAGTTTCTATTCAATCATATGGAAAGCTGTATTCGATGAAAGTCGTACGTGCAGTTCGGAGGGAGATCTTCGACTAACCGGCGGATCCACCCTACAATATGGAGTGAAGAAGCCAAAATAATATTCTAAGATACCATTGGGATAAAAGAATTGATTGAAATCTGACATATCTGCAAACTCATGTTACATCGGAGCAGTGTAGCGAACAGAAAGAGAAATATAGAATCGGATCCGATTTATCGTAATCGATTAGTAAACATGCTGGTTGATCGTATTCTTAAGAATGGAAAAAAATCATTAGCTTATCAGATTCCTTATCGGGCTATGAGGCGGATTAGATAAAAGACAAATAGGAATCCACTGTCTGTTCTACGACAAGCAGTACGTGGGGTAACTCCCGATGTAGTAACAGAATCCAAACGTGTAGGTGGATCGACTTATCGAGTTCCCGTTGAAGTGGTACCTGCAGAAGGAAAAGCTTTGGCTATCCGATGGTTATTGATCGCGTGTCGAAAACGTTCAGGTCGAAGTATGGCTTTAAGATCGAGTGATGAATCAATGGATGCTGCCAGAAATTCTGGTAGTGCCGTACGGAAGAAAGAGGAGACCCATAAAGTGGCGGAAGCTAACAAAGCTTTTGCCCATTTCCGTTAGTTTCAGATTGGTTCCAATCCACAATGAAAAGATTGTGGATTGGAACCAGGGCGCGGGTTATCGGGAATCAGAATACGTCATAAACAAATGGATAAGTAAAAATTGGACGATGAATAAGAGATATCTAAGCCATAAGTGAGGATTGATAATTATTTACTAGATTATTAATTATTAGACTCTTTATCTTATAAAAGGGAAAGACGCTAATGTGGACTTGGAAAGTCCATCGGGGAAAGGCTTGATGCAATATCGATTAGTTATTCGGAGAACTGAAATCGATTGGGACGCACATAGAGGAAGCTGTATGATCTGAAAGATCACTACAATTTAAGAAGCTTCTCCCAGTTCCAAACCTGGAATGAGACTCCGACACTTCACTCGAATCCGCCGAGTTTTCAGTTCAAGCCACAGAGATTCGATCAAAATTGACTTTCCCTTTCTTACTCACCATTTTTTACCTTACTTGCTACAACCCTCCAACTACTTTAAGAGAGATTTCATCTAATAAAAACTATTGTATCAGAGACAGAATGTTGTACTCCCATTCGTCGAAATGGAACGTCGCTTCATATTCATAGGGTGATCGATAATCAATATCGTTCCAATTCTCAATGGATGATCAATGAAGAGTTAGTCTCCCTCCTTCCCACGAGACATAGAGGAAAAACCCATTTTTTTTTTCTAAAAAAGGGAAGCCGCATTGTGAAATAAGGGCTAGAATATATTCAAGATACCGAGAAATAGCCTCTGTATCTAATAGTTTTGGATACTCAATCAATCTTAGTTGACACGGATAGGATTTCGTGATATACTGGGAATCAACAAGCTTACTAGCCTGGGGAATCACTAATTACTTTGAAAACCAAATATTACCATGACCGCAACTTTAGAAAGACGCGAAAGCGCAAGCCTATGGGGTCGCTTCTGCGACTGGATCACCAGCACTGAAAACCGTCTATACATCGGATGGTTCGGTGTCTTAATGATTCCTACCCTACTAACCGCAACCTCTGTATTCATCATTGCTTTCGTCGCAGCTCCTCCTGTAGATATTGATGGTATTCGTGAGCCCGTTTCTGGTTCTTTGTTATACGGGAACAACATTATCTCTGGTGCTATCATTCCTACTTCTGCAGCTATCGGGTTACACTTCTACCCAATTTGGGAAGCAGCTTCCGTTGATGAATGGCTGTACAATGGTGGTCCTTACGAACTGATCGTTCTTCACTTCCTACTTGGTGTAGCTTGCTACATGGGTCGCGAGTGGGAACTAAGCTTCCGTTTGGGTATGCGTCCTTGGATTGCTGTTGCGTACTCAGCTCCCGTCGCAGCTGCTGCCGCCGTCTTCTTGATCTACCCAATTGGTCAAGGAAGTTTTTCTGACGGTATGCCTCTAGGCATTTCTGGTACTTTCAATTTTATGATTGTTTTCCAGGCTGAGCATAACATCCTTATGCATCCTTTTCACATGTTGGGTGTAGCTGGCGTATTCGGCGGCTCTCTATTCAGTGCTATGCATGGTTCTTTGGTAACTTCTAGTTTGATCAGAGAAACTACTGAGAATGAGTCTGCTAATGCAGGTTATAAGTTCGGCCAAGAGGAAGAAACCTACAACATCGTAGCTGCTCACGGTTATTTTGGCCGTTTGATCTTCCAATATGCTAGCTTCAACAATTCTCGTTCTCTACACTTCTTCTTAGCTGCTTGGCCCGTAGTAGGCATCTGGTTCACCGCTTTAGGTATCAGCACCATGGCATTCAACTTGAATGGTTTTAACTTCAACCAATCCGTGGTTGACAGCCAAGGTCGTGTTATTAACACTTGGGCTGATATCATAAACCGCGCTAACCTGGGTATGGAAGTTATGCATGAACGTAACGCTCATAACTTCCCTCTAGACTTAGCTTCTGTTGAAGCTCCTTCTACAAACGGATAATATCTGTCTGGTTATGCAGTATAACTGGATACCAAACCTTTTAGTTTTAAAAGGTTTGGTGTCCAATGAGGGTTCGTTCGATAGAACGAATAGAAAGAATGATAATGGTTTGTCAGAATCTTACAATCATAAGTTCCCAATCTTGAATTCTGAAGAATCCTTAGAATACTCTTATGCGGCTGTAAATATTAAAAATATTTCTATTCCAATCCACAGAATGCTTGTAATCTACCAAGGAATAGAGTGGGAGTACGTTCTTCATCTCACAGATTTCCTATTGTCTCGTTATATACACAACTAATATGTATGTGTATCAATCGAAGGACCCTAATAGCTTAATAGATAGATCCTGTTCCCTTTCACGTTCAGGGAGCCAAGTAGTAGAGGGGGCGGACGTAGCCAAGTGGATCAAGGCAATGGATTGTGGATCCATCACGCGCGGGTTCAATCCCCGTCGTTCGCCCATCCAATTAGATAACTCGTTCTTATTGCTTGGAATAGAAAAACTTTTTGAAAGAGAAAAAAGTGGATAGGGTATGTACAGGTATCCTCAACAATAACGATTTGAAATTCCCGATCCAATTCCAGTTTTGGACACGAATATGTATAGAAATCACTATACTTATTTGAAGTACTTACTCCATCGTATCTTGAATCTTTCAAGATTATCCATATAATAAATGTGAGAAATAGATAGTATCTATCACATATGAATAAGATGAAAAAAGAAAATAAGGTAGAAAGGGTGGGAAAACAAAGAGTAGGAAGTCCATATTCTCTATCTAAAGTTCCGGGGTTAGTAGAAATCAGTAGATTAGACTACTTCTTCGAATCATTGAAGAACCAACATCTCAAAGAATTTTTAATTGGTCCATTGTCTAGTTATGAACCTTTTATCAGATTATTTGACTTATGGATTCTAAGTTCACTATTTCTACGCAATCTGCGTCATTCAGTAAAGAGGGGTAGTAGCATCACCTTAGAAATCCTAATGTTACTAACAATACCAATTTCTATGCATTGCTTGAGTGATAGAAGTTCGATCGAAAGAAGTTCTATATTGGCGAAAATGATTAATGGGGGTGGTGGAGTAAGAAAAGAACAAGCAGAAAATTCTGGTGACTTATCCTACTACTTTCTTCAATCCAAAAGATCTTTATCTGTTGAAAAGGATGGGAAGAGAAGAACACCTGATTCTTACTATTTAGGTTCGAACGAAGATATTTCCACAGGTTCGACGAGAGAAGAAGAGCAAGTTCGTTATGGTGCAATGAATCCTCTGGTTTCGGGTAGATGGAAGGTCTGCATAGTGAGGGATTCACTCCCTGGCGAGGGTATATCCAGAGATGAGGCTGAGAGGATTCAGATATTATGGAGGGATAGGTTTTTAGAAGATTCAAATAGGTTTTTCAAATTCTATAAACATGCGGGACTTTATCAAAATAAAATTAAAAGTGACTGTTACCAAAATGATTCTGATTCGTTATTCTTCTGAAAAATCCATAACAAGCAAGATCTGGATCGACTACAAACAACAAGATTGAGGGAGGCCTTTTCCAATTTGTCTTCATTTCCATCTTGTAAAAATACAATGTCGTCTAGTGATGGTATATCCGGGTTAGATTGTCACGAAAATGGGGGAGACTCTACTATTCTACACACTTATTCACAAATAAGAAATGAATTAATAAATCGACTCACTGGATTTATTTTGATAATTGAGGAATCGAATCCGATTTCTAATGGGGCAATAATTATTGATGTTAATAGTAATGAGAAATCTGGGAAAGGATTTCCATTGAAAATGAAAAAGAATCTATCATTTACTAGGATATTTGGCAAGAAACTAGGGTTGCCGAGTAGCAAATACTTTGACCTCAATAAAATTCTTCCAAGATATTTTAAAATACCTTTAGGTATACCTAGAGAAGTAACTAATAGAATTGAAAATACTACTTTTTTCAATGAATTGAAAGGAAAAGATAACATACATTCAATATATTCTCTAGTTAGGTTGTATGGACGAAATAGATTGATACCTCTCTACTCAACATACACACTTCTTTTATATGACTATTTCTGTGCATTAGCTAGTGAATATTTCTTCCGAATCAAATATCGGTTGGATGGCTGGGCGGGGAGCGGGGAATCCACCGGTGTAACAAGAATTGCAACTGAATAAAGATTATTGGGATGGAAAGATAACATAGAGCGTTTGTTGAACGAGTATATTACCTTCCGAATCGATGAGTATAGGAATGTTAAGTCAAATGCGCATAGATGGCTTGATACAACCAGAGATTCGTCTTTTTCCCCTTTCGGGAGAGTCTTTTTAGAAATAAAGTATGACTTGGATAAATCGATTTGCGGTGTATCAATAATGAAAAACAAATTACTAAATAGTATTTGTACTAGTATTAATAACACCACTCAGAATAACGAGAAGTATCCTCATCGATTTATCAATGTTTTATTTCTTTACAAAATGATTGTTACCGAGGTTACTCGCCAAGAAGTTCTGATAGATACGATTGATTATTGCATCGATAAATTGAACGATATAGATCTTTCGATGCTTGATCCCTTGTCGAGTTTACTCGATATTGACATTGACGAACAGATATCTTTCCTCAAAAGAATTCTCGAGAGAAAAAAGAGTTTATTCATTGAGTCCAGATTGTTAATGGATAAAAAATCAATAGGCTCTTCAATCTCACTAGAACCCGCAGTGAATCCGCCTCTTGTTGGATTACCCCGCATCGAATCTATCCGAACAGGATTTTCAAGTGATGCTCTTTCCACTACGGGGAGGCAGAATTGGAATCTGTTTCTAGATAATTCAAGTCGTGGGAGAGGTTCAAATAAAGATATTGGTGAGAGTATTTCAAGATACATTTCCGCTGAAGTGAATACACTAAACTTTCTAGACCACTCTAATCTACCTGTATGGAACTATGCTAGAAGCAATTTCATTCTGAGAACCAAAAGGGATTTCCTTATTGGGAGATGTAGCAGTAGTTATTCCAACGTCTTAGAGAATTTCTATGTGGGCTCCGATAATGAAGTCATCTCATCTAATATCATCTCATCTATTCAGTCCCAACTGTCGGATTCATTATCACCCAATTTATCGAAACGAACAGAAGGGGAAACTGTTGATCATGTACTCACAACAGTTCAACCTATTCTGTCTAATCTGCATGAATCTGCAACATTATTATTAACTCATTCAGATAGACTTTTTAATTCTATTTCAGATCTGAAAAGATTACTGTCGAAGTTGAACTCATCGCCTCGTGAAACGAGAGATTCGTTTCTATCTTCGTGCAGTAGCGATGGGTTTTATTTGGAAATGGAAAAAACGTTGATAAACTCTAATCCATCGGCGGATCGGCGACCCCGACCTCGTCCTAAGAATATAGAATTGGATCAAGTCAATTCAGAGAAGTCTATTGAAGATAGATCAGACTCGGGGAATGTTTCCACCAAGAATCGATTCTATCAAAATGATCCCTCTATTGGTTATTTCTGGGAACCAGAAGAATTAGAAACGCTTTACTGGTCGCTAAGATTCTCATTACGCAACGATGTAACATCAAGATCTCTAATAGGATTGATTGGGAAGAAGGTTCCGCACGAAGATACGAAGTTTGCAGATCCATATATCCGTAAAGAGCCTATCCGTCCATCCCATTTCATCAATTTCAATGAATTATCCAAAGATTTGAACAAATATAAGATCTCTTGGATTTTTTGGAAAGACAATATCTGTGAAAAATGGAGCCTATTCAGAGAGTATATACCTTGGTTTTTTACCCCTAACCGGTGGAGATACTTTTACGATCCGATTAGAGAAACATATCCAGAAATAGTACTTAAAATAAGTGATGACTCGAATCATAATCTACCTAGAATTTATAAAAGAATTGCTGAGGATATAGATGGTGCCAAAGCTTATTTATTCCAAAGCCTAGAATTGAGATTCAAAACTGATTCCATCAATACCATATTATCCAGGATAGATCTTCTTCTTTTCAAAGAAATTACTAATGAAACGAAGATGTCACATTCAGGATGGTCAGTATCTCAATTTTCCAATAAGTCTATCTTATCTTACCTTATTCTCTCAATATTATTCGTTCTTGCATTCTCCAAGCACCATTTGTCTGCCGTTTCGGGTTCTAACTCCCTTCATTCATGGAAACGTTTCGATACTATTGGATATTTAATAGACCCAATGCGTGGATCCTATTTGAAAAAGGTAATGTATTCCCCTTCGACAAGGTAAATGTAAACGAAAGATCTACTAATCTATTCTTTGAAGAGATTCTTGAATTATATCAATAATATAATCTTTTTCTCCTTCGTGAAAAATGAACTAGATTCATGGATACTTTGTAGGGAAAGCTCCGATACCCTTAATAGTAAGAAAGAACTATTGACTCAATATTTAGTAACGAATAAGATTATTTCCAAGTATGAGTCGAAATTGAATTCCAATTCGGATTTATCGAGCAATGAGATTGATCATGAACCTTTCCCACAAGAAAGGTCTAATGTTTTGGCATACCTACTTCAATTCCGTCAAAATGATCTATTAAGTTACAAGATCCGTAAGTTGGATCCTGCGGAGAAGTGGGCTCTTTCCGCCCCCGAGAGAAATATTCTATTTTCAGCAACGACGAGACGAAGAGGCATTCTAAATATGCCATGTCATGACATACCTATCTCACTCTAATCAGGATTATTACCATCTAAAGGAATTCCGGTAGTAGGACCCACAGAAACTGGACGATCTTCCGTTATTAGGGATGTAGCATCCAATTCCTACTTCCCGTTGATGAGGCTACCACTAAGAAAGTTGCTATACAATCGATCATATTTCAATAATATACATGGAAATTTCATCTCGAAAGAGAGTGTACACCGATTAAATCTCATTTTTGCAATAGCGAGAGAGGTGTCTCCCTGTACAATATGGATTCAAGATATTCATGAATTGAATGTTCATCGCTCGTATCATAGACTAGAAGCTGATCCCAGATTCTTACTTTGCCCAATATTGAGGAGTATTGGTTATGGGCGCAGTAATTCTCGCATTCGTAAAAATATTGTTATTGCTTCGACTCATGTACCTGCAAGGGTAGATCCAGCTCCAATAGCTCCGAACCGGTTAAACTAATTGATAAATTTTCGAAAGTCCAACAGGTGTCAACGTCAGAAAGAATTGTCAATTCTCTTACGTATCAAAGGCTTCAAAATAGAGGCTAATCCGCCTCTTCTTGAAGGTACTGGGTCTGGAACTACGGGTTATAGCAAACGAGATTTATTCCTTTCTGCTAATGAAGCATTATTAATCGGTACTTCCAAAAGGAAAAAGATTGTATGTAGTGATGCAATTGGATTAGCGTCACATAGACAACATTCAATTGTTACTTATATGGGCAATGGAATAGAATCCAGTTCTGAATACGAAATCTCTTCTCAGAGGATAGGAGAAGCTATTCTAAAAAATAGTTTGATAGATACTTATCCCACAAATATTCTATTTATTGGTAGTAATGCGTCAAAGAGGCGATTTTATCATTTGTCTAACTGGTATGTGGAACCTTCAATAACCGAGTCAACAATTAAGGAATTCACTCTATTTTTGCATATCCTAGGGCTACTGGCTGGATTAGCGGCTCGCGATTCGTTCAAAATGGATATGAAGAAGAAAGAAAATTTCATTGTTATTGATAAACTTGTAGAGAATGACTTTAACCTAGCGTGTGGTGTTCTAGAAAACCTTTCAAAGGATTTCTCATGTTCAGAAATCTGTAGAAGCAGAAGTCAATCCAATAATAGTCTTTCTTTTCCTTCTCCTACTGAACCCAGGTACTGTTCAGATATACCCTATACAAGTCGTTCTTCTAAATCTACGAGAAAAGGGGTGTTTAATTCTCTAACCGACTTCGAAATGAAACAGTCACCCGAAATAGACTTAATTCCGACGGAAGTATCGCGTGAGATTGCTTGGTCCCCTAAGGCTTGGCGTCTCAGTTTCATGCGAAGTGGTACTTATGAATCGATAAGAGTCTTATCCGAATTCAATAATTTGTATAATCTAATCCTCCTTTACCAAAATCAGAATCAAATACCCCAACGGGATTTCGAATTGAATAAGATTAAGTATAGTGAAAATAGATCGTATGAGAAAAAAGGATATCTTTTCAGTTATAAGAGAGCTTTAGGTAGGTTGAGACAAAGATATATTAAAAGATTGGAAAACCGATTGGATAATATCTCGTTACGTGAGCAATTTCTCGAATTGGGAATCTCCGACTCATCTAATCAATATGAAATACAATGTAATCGATCCGATGAACCGACTCGATTCTTAGGGGGGCGCTTCATCTGGGACCCTATGCTTCTATTCCAGCCGGATCCTAACATTCCCTCCTCACGTCGTAGTTTATTAGCAAATCAAGAACTGGTGCGGAGGCTTTACGTAACTTACGGTATGAGAAGGGAGCGCGAAAAACATTTCTCAAACGAAAAGATTAAAAATTTCTTTCTCTATCGTGGATATGATCCGAAATCGATAGCTGAATCATCTATTAAGCGGTGGAATAATTTTCCTTTGGATGAGGAGCGACATTCCGAATACGTCAAAGAAACTTAGTTTATGCATATACATCTGCAATATCCACAGATATTTGTTCCCATTCACTTGTATCAAAGCATTGTAGTAGAAGATTTGCAAGAGCGATTTATTCGTTTTAGGCTTCTGGTTCATAGAAATAGATGGATGAGACGGAACCGTTCCCCATTTAAGGATTTTCTTATCTATAATATGTTGCTTGAAACTTATTAATATCTATTCAATCCGTTCCAGTTTGGTGGGACGTCACTGGATCAAATAACGAAACCATTTCTTAATGAAAGTTCAATATCATATAAGAAAATCTTAGATACTATTCATTCAGTCTAGATCTCTAGCAATATAGAGGTATTTAGAGGTCGAATCAGTAGAAGGAAGATCTATCTTTTCCTTTTACTGATACAATAAGATTCTGCTTGTAGCATCTCAAATGATTAAGAATTTATAGATCATTTACTAGATGAGTCTTTCTACTTGAGAAATAAAGAATTAAAAAGGAAGAATAATAATGTCTTCTATAGGGAGTATAGGAAGCGGTTTATAGGGAAGCAACTTTTCAATATCCTGTTCGGAGTAGATCCTTGATAAAATTGTGGATTCACTCTCGAGGTGACTGATTGATTTGCTTATCCCAATCATTCAGTACACCGGAGTGGAGTAGGGATTCTCGAAAAAGCGACGCTTAAATAGGGTCCTTAGAAGCATTGGATTATCCAAAAGAGGGGTTTTGGTTCTTTCATCAATTCTTGGAGCTTGAAATAAACATGATATTGAATCCTTCACTGGTTGATGGGCTATAGTGATTTGATTTGGCATATGGGTGAAAGACAACTATCCTATCACTGGGAGTTTGTTATGTAGATAATGCCAATTTTTAAAGATATTATGAGAATGTACCTTCCCCTTTTTTAGCGTGAATCAAGTTCTTTTATTCGAAAGAAGCGTCATCATCTCCATCATCTAAACCATCTTTCATTCCACCGGAAATAGATGAATCTCCCCGGGTAGGATTTGAACCTACGACCAATCGGTTAACAGCCGACCGCTCTACCGCTGAGCTACCGAGGAAAATGGTAGGGGATTTAGTATCATACACATTTAAAGTAAAGACCCTTGTTCTTTGAGCCGCCTCTGAATCTGCAAGGCGTTAAGCTTCCTCCGACATTTCAGAAACTTTGCGTACACCCTAACTCTTATTATAGGAAGAAGCGGCAGCGATAGCAATCCTATTTGAATAGAGCCCCCGAATCATGGGGGGGGGCTGGTGCGGTTGATCTTGGCCATGATTGATTGCCCCCCCCCATGATCTGTATCGATCAATCACCAATCAATAGTTTCTATTCTCCCCCTTCCGAGAAGCATAGTAGAATAGCCACAGGATTCTTCTACCTCATAGAAGTATAAGGAATATCTTTCAATAGTAATAGGGAGAATAAAGAAAGGGAAAGGAGAGAAATAGAGATGGGGAAGATGAGGAGTAGTCGGAAGAAATGAACACGAATTGGAGCTTTTTTACTCTTTTTTACTTCTTAAGTAATTGGCGAAGTGAGAACTGCTAGTAATATCAGTGGTATAATTCCAGTGATTAATCCAAATGAATAATAGGATATTCTACCGCTTCCCCCGTATCTGGCAGCCCCTCCACCAAAAAGGCTAGAAGCACCAGTCCCATTGATAATTCCATCGATTACCCATTGGTCAAAAAATACGACTAGTTTACTCAGAAAGACTGTAGTTTTTATGAGGTAGACGTTGTAGCAATAATCGATGTACCCACGATTTAGTGACCAACCTTGAATGAAATCTCCAAACGAACTCAACAGATTTTCATCTAGAACTTTAATACCCCGGATATATTTATATATTCTTCTTTGATAAAAATCAACTGGTCCATACATTGCATAGGAAATGAATATTCCAACGAAAGATAGACTGACCGAACCGGTTGAATCTACCAAGAGTTCTATCAAATTTGCTTTATTAGACTTAATAGGAACGATGAGGGGAGTCAACCATTCGGACAATGAATCAAGACCGGTTTCTTTTTGAAGAAAATTGACTCCTATGAACCCAGCCAATAAGGTGGGCATTACCAACACTATTAGAGGTAATACCATAAAAAAATCTGATTCTTCGGTATTTAATAAGTTGTGGGAATGGGACACATCGGAATCTGTTTGAATTCTTTTTTCATGAGTCAGATTCTTTTTAGCAAAATATACAGCTGGAACAGGTTCTGTAAGCTCTGCATTCTGTGAGGATAAGGGGTTGTCAATAATTTTTTCACTGGATAATTCTTTTTCAGTCTCCCCCCATAAACTAATATTATTATCGGATAAACGAGAAATACCAAAATTGTTGTGACTAATATTATTGGCACGAAAATTTCCCTCGAATGTGAGAAAATAGATACGAAACATATAAGACGCAGTGAAACTAACTGTGATGGAAGCTATCCATCCAAGGTAAGAGGAATATAACCAACTCTCTGCAGTAATTTCATCTTTAGACCAAAAACAGGCTAGTGGTGGTATACCACATAGAGAAAGAGTACCTAAGAAAAAAGTAGTTCCGGTAATTGGCATACACTTCCGCAAACCACCCATGAGAAGCATATTCTAACTCTTAATGGGAGAGTATCCAACTATTTTTTCCATCGAATGAATGACTAAACCCGATCCAAGAAATAATGAGGCTTTGGAATAAGCGTGTGTGATAAGATGAGACGAAGCAGATCGGTAAGCACCAATGCCCAAAGCTAACACCATATATCCCAGCTGAGACATAGTAGAATAGGCTAAACCCTTCTTAATATCCCTCTGAGTGAGGGCCAATGTTGCCCCCAATAGAGCTGTTGTTCCGCCTACCCAAGAAATAACACTCATACTCAAGGGTAATATTTCAATGAGGTTAAGGATTCGAGCTATGAGAAAGATTCCAGCAGCTACCATAGTAGCAGCATGTATGAGAGCTGATATAGGGGTGGGTCCCTCCATTGCATCCGGCAACCATACGTGGAGTGGAAATTGCGCAGACTTAGCCACTGGCCCTGAAAATAGTAGAAGAGCTATTATATTAGCGAAGACGGAGTTAACACTACCGCTACTAATTAATTCAATGAATCAATCACACAATTCATAAATCTCGAAGCTACCGGTTATCCAATAGATACCCAATATACCCAGTAACAAACCAAAATCTCCTATACGGTTGGTTACAAAAGCTTTTTGACAGGCATTGGCGGCACTAGGTCGCGCAAACCAAAAACCTATTAACGGGTAAGAACGCATCCCCACTAATTCCCAGAACACATAAATCTGTATCAAGTTAGGACTGAAGACTAATCCTAGCATTGACGCGGTGAATAAACTCAAATAAGCGGAAAACCTTGCATATCCTTAGTCGTGACACGTATAACTATCACTGTAAATCGTGACTGAGATACCTACAGTAGTAACTAATATTGACATAATAAGAGCGAGTGGATCTACCAAGAAACCTATTTTCAGGGAAATATCATCTTTAAGGATCCATGACCACAAATACTCTTGGGTGGAGTGACTAACATTTTGTTGCCAGAAGAAAAGAGAGGAAATAAACATGGAAACAGTTAGTGAGAGAATACTGAACGCGGCACATGAGCGGCGGAGACCTTTCGTAGCTTTTGGGAGTAAGAACGATACTAATCCAGTTGAGCCGGAAGCTACTAGTGGGCACGAAGGAACGGTCCAAACATATTCATATGAAAATTCCGCGAACATATTAAATTCGAATTGAATCTGTTGTTTTTAATTTTGTTTTTTTACTTCTAAAAAAGAAAAGGAACAATAGGGAATGGAATTATTAGTATGTCACTAGATAAGTTATTTATCTTCTATCTCAATTGAATCTTTGCAACTTGACAAGATTTAAATACGTTGGAGATACTTATCTAAATTATAGTTTTCAATCCCAAATCGATTGGTTTCACAAACCCTTTTTTAGTATAAGAAAAAATCGTAATGAATAAATATGCAATAATTGACGTTGGCGGGAAACAACTCCGAGTGGAACCAGGAAGATTCTATGACGTTCGTCACTTCGCGTCAATTCAAGACGTATCGGGGTCCAATATGAAAGTATCGATAAATCGAGTTTCACTTATTCGTCGTGGATCCGAAATAAGTATTGGACATCCATGGTTGAGTGATGCAACTGTTAGGGGAAGAATATTACACCCTTGTTTCGGGAGTAAACTAGTGATACAAAAGATCCATTCTAAGAGGAAAACATGAAGAAAGATTGGATACAGAGATAATTTGATCCGATTTGTGGTCGATTCTATCTATTTCAACGGCAAAGAATTAAATGATTGTTAACTGATTTCTTATATCAACCACTAGTTGCGTAGAAAAATTAGTATAACAAAAACGTAAGTCTATTGATTTTTTTTATTACTTTTCACCCGCATTATTCATTTCTTCTTTTCCCTCATTATATCCATTCTATTGATACGTATCAATATAGTTAACTTTATCAATTCAAGCATAGATCTTAAAAATATAAGAGTATATCTCCTTATGGCAGTTCCGAAGAAACGTACCTCCGGGTCAAGAAAAAGGATTCGTAACCGTGTGTGGAGGGCTAAAGCGGTGAAAGTAGCATCAAAAGCTTTTTCTTCAGCCCAGTCCATTTTAACTGGTCGTTCAAAAAGTTTTTATTATATAACAAACGATAAAATTTCTGGAACAAATTAAGTATCTTTTTGTGACTAGTCGCGAAGATTCCAAAAGGGACTGATTGAAGTAATAGAATTTGAAGTGATAAGGATCATAATAATCAACGATATGTTCAAGTTATTTGATTAATTGTTAACTTAGACTTAGTATTTCCGAGATAAAATAAAAAAAACTAATATCTTACGCTCATCGCATTGTTCCAACATGCATCATTGAGAGATATAACCATATCCGTCACAGAGATAGGTTCAACTGACAAGTGGCACGTTTCATATATCATTGATTGAGACATACTAGAAAGATCAAGTCACCATACTAGATTAAACATCATAGTAACCAAATGATGCTTTACATTGATAGATGAGATTTCACACTGATGAATCGAAGGGGGTGGGGAGGGGTAGATTTCTAGATAGTACGTATGAGGTGGAATAATAATAATAGTATATATATATATATATACTATTATTATTATTTTCTTATTCCCTTGCACTTCAAGATAGGAAAGCTCCTTCTCTCCATATATGTATAATTAAGTGTCACATTTTTAATTACTTAAATGAAGACCTCCCATATAAAGTTTTTGGATTCACTATATGACTATTATCCGTTACTCGTCTATCTATTCGGAATAGCAGGATTTGAACCTGCGACCTCCACCACCCCAAGATGGCACGCTACCAAGCTGCGCTATATTCCGTTACCCCCATACGAGTATAGCATCAAATATCGATACGGATTCAATCCGACATTAAACAAATGTTTTTTTCTTTACTCTTACTCTTCATTCTACCGCACATCCTTCTGGTTCGGGAAAGAAAGAAATAAATATTGACCTATTATCCGAAAGTATGATAAACTAAAATTGGATGACTGATAAGCCGCTATGGTGAAATCGGTAGACACGCTGCTCTTAGGAAGCAGTGCTAGAGCATCTCGGTTCGAATCCGAGTAGCGGCATTCCAGTGCAACCTATAAGAAGAAAAAGTTGAACCTAAAATAAATATTATTCAATGAGTTTATTAAATGTAATGAAAATAAGGATCTAATATCTATTTTTTTTTTTTCAACTTCACATAATAAAGTTCCCATTTTATATCCTTATCTTTCTCAAATGAGAAATAGATGGTATAAGTTGATTAATACTAATTAATTTGATGCTGATTGAATCTGATTACTTCACTGGTCCTTTTTCATTACGATGTACATTGATATAGAGCACATATTCGCTCACATTCCCTTTCTTATGCTTTTTCCTGTTACTTTGCCGCACTGGATCGATCTAGCTTATAGGCCTCATGGACTGAATAGTTTGAATAGAAAAGTTATGACAATTGCTTTTCTCCGTACAACAGGATTTTTGTTAATTCGTTGGGTCCAAACCAAGCATTTACCATCGAGTAATCTATATGAATCATCCATGTTCCTTTCATGGAGCTTCTCCCTATCGTACATAATATTGAGAATTGGACATCAGAATGAGTGGTCAGGTGCAGTCACGGCACCAGGTGCTATGCTTACTCATGCCTTTGCAACTTCAGGTCTTCCTGGAGGAATGCAACAATCTACGCAGCTAGTACCCGCCTTGCAGTCTCATCGGTTAATGATGCATGTAAGTATGATGTTACTGAGCCATGCAACCCTGTTACGTGGATCCCTATCAGCAATATCTTTACCGATTATTTCTTCTGATAAAATGAATAGATCTTCTATTTACAACTTGATGAACCATCAACCGATTCGCAAATTGTGTAACCGATTATTGAATACGAATAGTTGTTATCGCGATCAAAAACAAACTGACATGGATAATTCTTTCTACCTGTTATCCTTAAATTCACGAAAGTGCCAGTTGATTAATCAATTGGATCAATGGGCTTATCAAATTATAAGCTTAGGGTTTTCTTTTATAACTATTGGTATTCTTCCTGGAGCAGTGTGGGCTAATGAAGCATGGGGATCTTACTGGAGCTGGGATCCCAAAGAAACTTGGGCATTAGTGACTTGGCTAATATATGCTATTTATCTTCATACCAGAATAACTAAGAGTTGGGGGGGAGAGGCACCCGCCGCAGTGGCATCTACAGGATTCTTTTTAGTTTGGATTTGTTTTTCGGGAGTCAATCTATTGGGAATCGGATTACACAGCTATGGATGGTTAATCTGAGGACAGGGGGAATGAATGGAAGAGTAAGAGGATTATGATGAGGCACTTTACGGCTCTAAAAGGTTTTCCTAATTATTGTGTAATCAATTCCAATTGGTTACTTGAATAATGACTGGAAAAAGGGGATGAGCAGAAACAAACAATTAAAAGATAAATAGAAAAAAAAAAATTGTATCTGCTTTATCTGTTTGTTTCTGCTTCTCCATCCCCTTTTATGGTAATTCATAGTATCGGTTACCTAAACAGATACGCACAGGACAGCGTTATTATACGAATAATCCTAAAATGATGTCACTGAGACTGGCAAATTCTTCTCCTAAATAAGGATTGGATACGAAACAAATCTCGACATTTTGCTATCAAAAGGTCTAATCTTTAACCTTAAGGTATGGTTACTTCTCGTTTTTATTTCATTCGATAAGGGAATATGAAAACAAGATCGAGAGTACTTTACTATTCCATAGCTGTAGAACCATATTTGGATATAGGCCGATACCTAGTATTGGTAGAAAAAGACAAATCGAAATAAATAATTCCCTCGGACCAGAATCAATTAGATACGGATTCGATTCGTTGGACAGCCTATACCCATAAAATATTCGACGTAACATAGATAACGAATAGATGGGAGTTAATGCTGTACCAGTTGCTTCTACTATCGTAATCGCCACTTTAAATAGAGACGAATATTGCTTATTAGTAACGACTCCCGGGAATACCAATAATTCTGATGCAAACCCACTCATTCCCGGTAACGCGAGAGATGCCAGTGAGAAGATACTAAACATGGTAAATAGTCTAGGCATTGGGATTGCAATCCCTCCTAGTTGGTCGAGGGAAAGGGTACGGGTTCTATCGTAGCAAGTACCCGCAAGGAAAAACGGAGCTGCACCTATTAAACCGTGGGAAATCATTTGTAATATAGCTCCATTAATACCCGTATTTGTCGAGGAACCAATACCGATGGTTACAAAACCCATATGGGAAATTGATGAATAGGCTATTCTTCTCTTAAGGTTACGCTGACTCAGCGAAATCATAGAAGCGTATACAATCTGGATTGCTCCAAACAGTACCAACCATGATCCAAATATAGAATGTGCGCGGGTCAATAACTCCAAATTTATTCGGATCAATCCGTATCCCCCCATCTTTAACAATACTCCAGCTAGCAACATACACGTGCTGTAATGTGCCTCTCCATGAGTGTCGGGCAACCAAGTATGAAAGGGAACGATTGGTAATTTCACAGCATAGGCAATTAAAAAACCCAAGTAAAGAAGTACTTCCAATGATATGGGGTACAATTTATTAGTCAAGTCTTGAATATCGAACGAGGGTACCTCGGTTCCGTAGAAACTCATAGTTAAAGCTGCTACTAAGAGGAAGATGGAACCACCAGCTGTGTATAAAATAAATTTTGTGGCTGAGTATAAACGTCTCTTTCCACCCCACAAGCATAAAAGTAAATAGATTGGAATTAGTTCTAGCTCCCGCATGAAAAAGAAAAGCAAAATGTCTCGAGAAGCAAATAATCCGATTTGGCCACTATACATAACTAACATTAGAAAATAGAATAGCCGCGTATTACGTGTGATCGGCCAAGCTGCTAGAGTTGCTGAAGTAGTAACAAAACCTGTTAGTAGAATAAGACCCATGGAAAGTCCGTCAATGCCTAAGCGCCAATGAAAATTAATAGAGTTTATCCAATTAAAGTTTTCTATCAATTGAATGGATTGGTTATCGAGTCGGAAGTGACAATGAAAGATATAAATGATTAGTAGAAATTCTAGTATACGAATGCCCGGGGTATACCATCGAATAATTCTATTTCCGTTACGAGGCAGCCTCGGAAGCAGCAGACCTGCAAAAATTGGAAAGAGAACGATTATCGTTAGCCGAGGTACGTTACTCATCATGGATAGAAAATAATTTTTGATATAAAGGACTGTGTAAACTAAGTATCCCGACTCATACCTAGACTTCGTGATTATGAAGCCTCCAGTATGAGTCGAAATAGAGTAAAAAAAAAAATTAATTAATTTTTTTTTTATACCTCTTAATTAATAGGCTAGACCCATACTGCGAGTGGTTTCAGCTCCCGGGTAGACGCGTACACTCAAAAAATCTGTTGGACAAGCGGACTCACATCTCTTACAACCTACACAATCTTCTGTTCTAGGAGCAGGAGCTATTTGATTAGCTTTACACCCATCCCAGGGTATCATTTCCAACACATCTGTGGGACATGCCCTTACGCACTGAGTACAACCGATACATGTATCATAGATTTTCACTGAGTGTGCCATTGAGTCTATTTACTCCTATCAGATTGATATACCAAAAATATTACTTTATTAAAACGGTTAGGATACACCTATTTCTCCCCGCCCCTTACGCTGGTACTTCTCATCATTAAGTGAAACATTCCCTTCATATGATCTACCCGATCGGGTCTAATGCTTGTATAAAATTGTTTCTTATTTTTGGATAAATGGGAAAAAAAATCGATGAAAAGGGGGAAGGGACAAATGAGAATATAGAGGTGTAGGGTAAGGAGAGAAACCTAGTTATCAAAGAGGGGGGGGGGGGGGGCTGTGGTGACACGATTCGATCGTTAGCAATACCCGTTATTAAATTGAACACCGAATTGATTAGATTTAGAGAAACGCTGTATTTATTGATCAATTACCATTTTAACAGATTGAATTGATCGATACGAGTCGATCTTCTGTTTCGCTGAATAACAAGAGCGAGGGCCAATCCAATAGCAGCTTCAGCAGCCGCAACGGCTATTATGAATAAAGAAAATATTTCTCCCCCCAATTGCTGATTGTCAAAAGAGTTGGAGAATGTTGTGAAATTAATATTAACTGCATTAAAAATTGACTCAAGACGCGTGAGTGCCCTAACCGTGTTTCGACTGGTAATTAATCCGAAGAAACCAACACAATAAAGATAGGCACCTAACACTAGTCCGTGTTCAAGCGTGATATATTAGCCTCCTCCCCAAAAAACTTGATAAGTCAATTTTTACGCGGTTTTATCATCCAACCTTTCTATTTCAACAAAATCAAGATTGATCAAAAAAGTGAAGAGGTATTCCGAGATGATGATGAAACAGACCTTTCGTTCATTGTGTTTACTTCTTCGTTACGGGCTAAGGTAATCGCTCCTACAAGAGCAACTAGAAGAAGTATAGAAAGAAGTTCAAACGGAACTAGAAAAGTAGTTAATAACTTATATCCAAGCCCTTGAACGTTATTTTCTGAGATCTTTTCGACAAAAATCTTTGATTCATTAACGATAGACCATCTTGTACTATAAATCATAATGGTTGATAGTGAAAAAAGACCTGTACAAGTTCCCAAAGTAATGAAATATCCTATACTCCAATTAGTGGTTGAATTGGAACTTGTTGGTTCATCAGTAACCGTTACGGCAGACACAATTAAAACATTTATAGCTCCTACATAAACAAGCAATTGCGCGGCAGCTAGGGAATCAGCATTCAATACGAGATACGATAAGGATATACGGGTGAAAACCAGCCCGAGAAGAAAAGCAGAATGAACCACATTAGCGAGTGATACTACTCCCAAACTTCCTAGTAGAATACCTAATTCTATTAATGTCAAAATAGCTCCATGAATTGATTCGGATAAATTCGTTATACACAATCGCTCAAATATTTTAATATCATCTATTATTTGTATTCACTCTCTCCCTCTTTCCTTTATTAATCCCATCCCTTCCTCAGAGATAAATAGATGAGTCGATTCATCTATCGAAATATTCAATTGGCACTACGGGTTATGGTTTGATTATCGGAATATCTACCCAGAGCCCTTTTGGATAGGGAATTTGCTGAAAATGCTTGGATTGAAAAATCTTGGGAGATGGGAAGGGGTAGACGCCCCGAAGCCATTTGATCATAATTCAATTCATGACGATCGTAACTTGAAAGCTCATACTCTTCGGTCATTGATAAGCAATTAGTCGGACAGTATTCGACACAGTTTCCGCGGAAGATGCAAACTCCAAAATCAGTGCTATAACTCTTCAATTGTTTCTTTTTAATGCTTTTTATTAGTTTCCAATCAACAACAGGCAGATTAATCGGACATACTCGGACGCATACTTCACAAGCGATACATTTGTCAAATTCAAAATGAATGCGTCCACGAAATCGTTCGGATGATACAATTTTTTCATACGGATATTGAATAGTTATGGGTAAACGATTCAAATGATCTAAAGTAACCGCAAAACCTTGACCAATGTACTTTGCAGCTTCTATGGCTTGTTGCCCATAATCTCGAAATTTAATTAGTGTGGGAAACATATGATAGATAAACCTAATCTTATTTTTTCTTCTTCCTATAATAAATCTATTTATATCTCTCTCCAAAAAAAAAAATATATATATATATAGATTGAATAGATTTGACTTGGAATACTATTGAATAAAAAAAAAAAAACACATATACTATTTGAGTAACAGAAGTTGAAATGGAGCTGTCAGCAACAGATTTCCCGGAGCAATGGGCAAAAGAAATTTCCATCCGAGATCCAATAATTGATCTATTCTCACTCTGGGCAAAGTCCGTCTTGTCAGAATGGAGAGAAATAAGAATAAATAAGATTTGGATAATGTAGTAATGATATCTATCACTATTCTCAATAAATCGAAGGATTCGCGGCTAAGATCTAAAGAGAGAGAATCTTGCCCAAACTTAGTAAAAAACGGAATTGATGAATCCCATCCACCCGAATAAGGAACCGTTACAAATGATGGAGAAACCGATGGATTTGAGTAAGAACCAACATAAAATAAACCAAATTTTATCCCTGAATATTCAGTTTGATAACCCGCTACTAGTTCTTCCTCCGCTTCCGGTAGATCGAACGGTAATCTTTCACATTCTGCCAATGATGAGATGAAGAATGCTATGAAACCTACGGGTTGACGCCACAAGTTCCATCCAAAAAAACCAAATCTAGATTGCGTTTCAACTATATCAACTGTACTCAAGCTACCGGATAAGGATAGTCGACGGTATGATTCTAGTTACCACCTCTAATTCAGAACCGTACATGAAGTTAGGATTTCATACGGCTCCCCATCGATTTCATGGAGAAGGGTCAATAATTTAAAATTATCATCTCCGATACCGCTGTATGAAGATCCTCCCAATCCTAACCGATGAGATTCCGTTTGCCACAAGAAGTAACTGCTTCCGAATCCATCTCCACCCTATCAGTCCTTTCTCAATATGGGTTAAAATGCTCCATAAAGCTTTTTCGTGCTTACCACACGTTTCCGTCTAGAAAAAGTTTCACCCGCATCTGGGGAGGAAAATCCTCGAATGATTAGGAATGATTAGCTTTATAATATCCCTTTTTTAACAACCTACAATCCCACAAACAGGTAATTGTTGGCATAAAACAAAAAATTATATATATATATAATTTTTTGTTTACTAGAATTGGGAAACTGCTGCAAGGGTTACTTCGTTCCAAATAGTCATGATTGAAGTGGATAGGAATATACTCGAGACTGGGATTTTCTATCTAGATGTACCACTCAGTCACCCCTACCGAAGCTGAGTCTCTCTCATCCAGTAAGAGTAGAAAGATAAATAGATAAAGACGTGATTTGATTATTTTTACACTCTACCCGTCCCCGCTGTCTATCCCTTCTTTCCTCTATCTTACAAATCTCTTGCGTATATTAGTGTTCCTGACCATCCACTCATGCTTAATTATGAAAACTTGATTATTGCTCCTTCCCGCTTCAAGCCTCGGTGACTAACCCTAGACTTGGGGTAAAGAGCAGTGTCTACCGCTCGGATATGCTTTTACACCCGTACATGGAGAATGGGACTCGACTCAAAAACTGCGAAACGCTGTTCGATCTCACCCAAATGACTATTTAGTTTATCAATCAACGAAGATCTCTTTTTTTTCTTTTCTGCGCAAAGTATCTACCTCCGACTCATACTCGACGAATCACACGTAGGGATATGGACAAGATACATAAAGCCAGGGGTATTTCGTAACTGATAGATTGGGCAGCGGCTCTAAGACCGCCCAGAAAAGAATATTTATTATTTGAGCCATACCCTGCCATGAGAAGACCTAGGGGTACAATGCTTGAGATAGCGATCCAAAAAGAAACACCTATACTCGGATCAGATAGAATAATATGTTGACCAAAAGGTATTACCAAATGACTTATGAAAACTGGTGTGACTACCACGGCTGGTCCAATATTGAATAACCAAGCATCACCCCCGGCTGGAACAATGTCTTCCTTTAATAGAAGCTTGATTCCATCTGCTAGAGATTGGATAATTCCCAACGGACCTGCGTATTCTGGTCCGATACGCTGCTGGACCCCCGCGGACACTTTTCATTCGAGCCATACGATGACTAATACTCCTGTTGTAACTCCTATGACTAAGATAAGTATAGATACTAGAGTCCAAATTAATTTGAAAGAATCTTTTGCAACTACTAATTGATCAAATAAGTGAACTACTTGTTCTCCGAAAGTTTCGATACCAGTTACCGTTTCAACGATCAACCTCTCCCATAATAATGTCTATACTACCTAATATTGTCGTAATATCTGCTAGCTTCATTCCTTTTATCAATTGAGAAAGAATTTGTAGATTTGTAAAACCAGGTGGACGAATCTTCCATCTCCAAGGGAAAACACTATCATCTCCAATCAAAAACACTCCCAATTCTCCTTTGGGAGCTTCTACTCTCACATAATGCTCCTGCTTAGGTGACTTAAGAGTGGGAGAAGACTTCTTGCCAACAAATTGATAATTGAAATCATTCCATTCTACTTCACCTTGTTGCTGATTGAAACGTCGACCTTCCAAATTCTCATATGGACCCCCTGGAAGGAGTTTCAACGCTTGTTTAATAATTTTTATGGACTCTTTCATTTCGCTAATTCGTACCAAATAACGAGCCAATGAATCTCCTTCTGTTTGCCACTGGATCTGCCAATCCAAGTTATCATAACATTCATAATGATCAATTTTGCGGAGATCCCATTGAACCCCTGAGGCTCGTAACACGGGTCCCGATAAGCCCCAATTGATAGCTTCTTCCCTACTGATGAAACCGATTCCCCTTACCCTTCTCAAAAAAATCGGATTCTTCGTAATTAGTCGCTCATATTCATGAATCTTTGGGAGACAATAATCACAGAAGTCTAAACATTTATCTACCCACCCATACGGCAGATCTGCAGCGACTCCCCCGATACGAAAATAGTTATGCATCATTCGCATACCCGTAGCAGCTTCAAATAAATCATAAATCATTTCCCTTTCTCGGAATATATAAAAGAAGGGAGTCTGCGCACCAACATCCGCTAAAAAGGGTCCAAGCCACAACAAGTGGGAAGCTATTCGGCTTAATTCAAGCATGATTACGCGGATGTAACTAGCTCTTCCAGGTACTTGGATGTTTGCTAATTTCTCTGGTGCATTGACTGTTACTGCTTCGGTAAACATGGTAGCTAAGTAATCCCACCTTGTTACATAGGGAAGGTACTGCAAAATCGTCCGATTCTCGGCAATCTTCTCCATCCCTCTATGTAAATAGCCTAATATTGGTTCGCAATCAACAACATTTTCGCCGTCTAGGGTAACAATAAGCCGAAGAACACCATGCATCGATGGATGATGAGGACCCAGACTTACTGTAACTGGATCTATTTCTTTAAGAGGCATACTCGTAAATTGTTTCCTTTCCAATAAATATCACAAAATCTAGCTTCAGTAAATAAATAGAAAAACTTTATCATGTATCATATGTATCGAAGTAGCAACTTCCGGCGCAAATTTGCATCAACGCCCCTTTAATCCCCGAATACTTAGATTTTTTATAACTCTATTGTACAAAGTTGGATTCTTATCGGATAAATAGATTGAGAGACGCTTGCGTTTGCCTAATAATTTCCACAGACCTCTCTGAGATGAATAGTCTTTGGGGTGCAATTCCAGATGAGAAGTAAGTTTCGATACTTGATGGGTCAAATAGTAGACTTGGGAGCCAGCAGCTCCTGTACGTTTGTTCTCATCCATTAACGACAAATCAATAGATATCTTTTTATTCATAGTAACACTAATAATTATGATTGTTTTTTTCTTCTATTTCAAACCGATTATAAGAGATTCAGTCACCAATTGGACAATTCAATTGAAGCAGTATCAGTTTGAGTGAAAGAAAAAAGTTCAATTGAACTGAAAAAAAAAAATGGTATTGCAACAGGCCCTAGATTCACTGTTTGGAGATCGGTTCCTTATCGATGAGCAGGTATTTTTATCATATCACGGCTTGCGGGTGGGAGATCAGTTAATTGATACGTCAAATACTTGATTTGGATTACCTTTTTGTTCTGGTAATCCCAATCAAGCAAATGTTCAAACCTATGGTTTTGCTTTATATTCCCTCGCTCGCGTCAATTTTGAATAATAGGATACATCCGTATCTTGAGCATGGCAAATCGACTTCCATTAGTGATATTGAAACAGAATCTACCTACACAGGCTAGTTCTTCTAGACGGTGGCTGGGCCATAGGAAACGTTTAATTTTTTGGACCTCATTTAGCCCGAAATAATGAGACTCTTTATTCCCGTGAAACCGGCCGATTCCGGGAATAGGAGCTAAATACCGTTCTTCCAGTTCTGGAGATTCTAGAATTAGTAGAGATCGAAGGAATCGTAATTCCCGTCGACGTCTCGGAAGCATGAGATCCTCGATGTTATAAAGCTGAGCCTGTTTAGTCTTCCCTTCTATCGCTACAAGTGATAAACGTGATATAAATCCATTAGATATATCCTTATATAACCGTTTCTTGAATCTATTTCTAAATCTATACTTGAATTTTAGTAGAGGGGTAACAATTTTGTACATCAAAATTTGATCGTCAAGTACTAGCGGTAAACGGTGGGCCGAAATAATAGATAAGTTATTTAAAACACTAAGCCTAGTTGTGTTCAAAAAGAGATTCAATAGATATGAATCTATGCCTATATTGACGCAGAACGCCGTAAGATCTTGGTCATTATTTCCCAAGATGCTAATGAGGACTGTTAAGTTTCTCAATTTATTGAGTTCCTCCTCTAATGCTTTGGATTTCCATTTCCATCGAAATATGTAATCAGAACTTTCTCTCTCATCCAATGTTATCTCGTATATCTCATTCAATGTATCTTGAAACCTATCACCTATATCTAATAATTTCATTATTCTGTAATTAGGACTCGCATCCTTCAAAACAGAATTTTTCAATCTTGGTTTTTTTATAGAAGTGCTTTTGATTCCCGTGAGATCCGGAACTACCCATAGCATCAAATCAAACTTTGAGTTAAAATTGATTTGTGAATTAGAAATATGTGAATAAGAAAGTTTCTTCTTTCCCCCTACTCTACTAAAATTCTCGATACGATTCTCGGAATGAACCTTTTGCGCGAGAGCGTCTTGTCGCATAGGAAATTTTTGCGTATCTACATCTCGTAAAAAATCAACGAAACTATGTAATGAATAACTATATTTGCGGCGCTTATTAAAATTTTGGATTCGGTCTCTAAGCGAGGGGTTTTTGGTATAGATAGAATAATTGTCCCGAAGGACGTCCTGTTCCTGCTCATCCAGAATCTTTTTATCACTAGTTTTTAGTATGTTCGAGTTATCTAAACCGACTCTCCATTTCTGGGGTGCTATATTATGCCACACTTCTAGCGGTAAGTTGCATCTGTAGAAACAATCTACCCACCTATTCCAATTATTTCTATCTAATTCACAGAGCTGTTTGAGGAACCCCCACCCCTCTACAGATTCCCTGATGTGTTCATTAATAACTTTATATACAATTTTGTTACCTGTTTCATCGAGACAATCTAAGAGATTGTTTATATCACTATTACTCTCATTTATCCCTAAGAGTTTCATCCTATTCATCGAACAATCATTATTACCCGTCACATCGTAATAATCCTCTGCAGAACCCCAATCCTTCCCAGTCTGATACAACGTTGAACTATTATCCCAATCCCCGGTGTATCTGGTCCTTTCTCCAGAATTAATGCTCTTCACGATTCCATTCACCATAAAACTCAAATATAGATTTCCCTTTATGCTCATGCTCCACATATTATCATAAAGACGAGCTTGAGATAGTGATTGAAAATTGTCAACTCGCCACACCCCATTCTTCGTTCCGGAAACAGATAAAGTTAAGTTTTCCGTCTCCTCGTAAACCTCAATAGTGTTACTCCTGACTTTTATTAGTTGCGCCTGTAACGCAACAAATTCATTAGAGTAATGAGCAATAGCTCTGTTGATTCCTTGGCAGAATGTTGATGCTACCAAGAAAGACTTTTCGTTTACTTCCGCCATCAATACGCGTAATTTTAATATAATTCCACCAAAACCCATTATTTCTTCTTCAAATCTCAGAGGAACGGTAAGGTTCGTGTCCCTCAGTCTATCATCCATTACTAATTTATTGACCTGGAGTTTTTTAGTACCCTGCTCGTTTCTAACAATTTCCTCGGTTGACAAATCCACGAATCTATTATCCGTCACTAGCCCTTCATCAGCATTAATGACTGATTCAAGTTTATTGTCAATATGAATTGATCTTTCACTTGTTTGACGAATATTTGGTTTCGATTCTAACAGTTTCTTTTTATGTTTAATGGATAGAGTCTCTTTCCCAGTAATATCATTCCAACCAGAGCCATTTGATATTTGTTCAACTCCAAAAAATAGATTCAATCCCCTTAATAGACTTGGTCTCAGTATCTTGTCTATATTGAATTTGGAATATAAACGCCATACTTGGTGGGTTCGTAGCGAGAGATTTTTTTTCCAAATCCGAATTAATTCTCTCCGAACGGGTTTCCAAAAAGAAGGGTCTTTTTTAATAGTTCCAAAGGGTATATCTGTTTGAAATCCCCAAGCGGTTAAATAAGTAAATTGGGACCGTTTTCGTTCTAACCGAGTGCCATTTTTTGATCCTCGACCCCCAGTAGATTTGATCTCTCCAATTCTTTCCCGAATAGTTGATCGTTTCTTCCTCCCATTAGTGTGCCAGGGTTTCAATCGAAATGGATATAGAATCTTTATTTGTAAGCCCTCCTTCAACCAGCGACCGGGAAACCGACTATGTGAAAATTCTTCGCCGTCATACGTACACTTAATATGAATCTCTTTTCTCCATTCCTTCCAATCCTTATCCCACTCAGAATCTTGGAGTAACAATCTACGACCAAAATTTTTAAACGCTATAGATATAGGTAATTTTATATATTTTCGAAAATTCGGTTGTAAAACCAACAATAAACCTCTTCCACTGTGAATGGGACCCACATCCAATCTAGCCGCTACAGCTGAACGGGCAGATTTTGATCCACTTAAGCCTCTCGTAGCTGAGGGAAAGTTTAGTTCTTGTTTGAATTGCAGACCAGCCGCCTCTCCCCGGCCAGTGATCATTATTTCAGAATTCAAACCTGTGAATCCCTCGATAGGTAATTGGAAGAGGGTCGGTATTTCCATTAATCTCAAGAAAAAGGGTGAATGCGCTTTATCTTGAAGCATTTTCCAAACCAATATCTTGCGCCTCCTGGACCGCATAGACCCCTTTACGACTTTCCGACGAAAATCAGAGATTTTTGCAAATCGTTTTACTAGTCTTATTGTCTTCCGTTTCGTCTTAGCAATACTAATCCCTAGATTTCTTAATTTTCTATAACGAACATCACTTTCGACGCCTGGAACATCGAATCGATTATCAATCAAAATTTCAGTCTCATGAGCCAAATCCTTTTCCAGATCCTCAATTTTATAAATTGAGCGCGCCTCGTAGTTTGGATCAGAGAGGTGCCTTTCACCATTTATTGAAAGTATATCTGATAGAGAGATTTTATTGAAGTTGCGACAATCTTCTTCGAGATAAATCAAAAACAGGGCTCGATCTATCGGATCGATATCGAAGATTTGTTCCCAAGTCACATCGAACCTGGATGAAGAATTTATTCCATTTAAAATGTCTTCTATTTCAAAATCGAACGATAGTCGGTTATTAAACATGAAGTGAAATATGCGTTGAGCTTTTCTTGATAGAGTTTCCCACGGAAGCGGAGTCCTGTTGCTATGTCTCGATCTTTCACTTTTGGCAGAAACCCAATATTCAATCCGCTTCTTGTAACTGTTCCTACCGATGGAGTTGTTCCTTCTAGTTGTCGCTGATCTTTTATTTATCACTGATCCTGATCCCTTCCTCATCGGCAGATCTAACTCATCCACTGTTAAAAATGTCTGTGGAGTCGGGATCCTTATACGATAGGAATTAGTTAGAAAAGGATCGTATACGTTGGGTAATCTGGTCTTATCTTCACTTGTCAATCTAGTTCTTTTTTCCATTGCTTTCCAAAAAGTAGACCCGTCGTCTAACAATTCGACTCGGTCCTTTAACTCTTTTTCGAAAGCTTCGCTCCTAATCAATCTCTCTAAAACCCAGTCCCTGTATGTGAGATAAGTTCCCACGGATACATCCAACTTGTTCGAAGACTCTTCCAATTATCTTTCACAAATTGACAGACTAGGCAACGCTGCAAAGGATAACCTTTGTTTTCCATCGATTACACATTTATCAAAAAAATAAGTGGATACTCGTCTTTTGACAAGACTATCAACGTCAAATCGATTATTTTTTTTGAATCGTAAAGGTCGATTTGTTCTCCAGGGCTCGGAGAAAGAGATAGGCCATGGCTTGAAAATCCACCACAGTAGCTCCAGTTCTTTATACTCGAATATCCAAAAATCGAGGTCTTTGTCATTAGACTCATCTAAGAATTTCCTAGTCCAAAAGGACACTGGGGCTCTACCCAAACAAAATATTACGTTAATAATAAGAATAATACTAAAAGTTCTATGAGTGGCGCGTTTTACCAATAGATAAAGTATTGGTGAATCTTTTTCCACACGAACTATGAGTAGTCTTGATAAATAACTGAATATTATGTGACCGACCAACCAACCCAAAAAACTACTAATTAAAAATATTACGTTATTACTATAACGAAACAAAAATAGGTGAATTAATCTTGCCAATACAGGACTTGGCAATAGAATCGGATTCATTATCTGAAAGAGAAAACTATTCAAAAATAGGTTACCTATTTGTGAATCATGCAGCGATGTCATAGGGCGTAAAGTTTGATAATCCGGTAAGTCTTTGGTTCGAAACCAAAAGAGGAACATGTATGGTATTACTGCGATAGTTAGTACGTGCGGCTTCGACAACAAAATATATATAGGTGAACAAAATATTGATACAATAATTAGTAGCTGCCCCACCATCGATCCACTCAAGGCAACGATACCGCTGAGGCTTCCTCCCATGATAAAAGCTCTTATACATAATATTTGGGAAGGTCCGACGGGTAGTGTTGTGAGTAACCCATAGTAAATCCCAAATAATATGTAGGGACCCGCTATTTTGACCCAAGCCAGTGACAAAGTGTTTAATATATGTAATGTCGTTGTAGTGTTTTTTATGTTTATAACTACCCCCCCCCCCCCCTCCCCCCCTACAGCATTCCTTTACATCTTGCAACTAGTATTGCCATTACCCATAATATCCCTTAATAGATCCCAATTAGTATTGATACTGACTATATTATACACATAAATAGGTAATTTTTCCAAATCATTTTGATAATTATTTATGCACCCAGGAAAGAAAAGTCTACCAATGAGATTAAGAGGGAGCTTTTTTCTTAATCATAGGAAATAAAAATGAAATAAATAAATAAATCTTATGACTAAGAGCTTTTCGGCGTTCTTACATATTCATTCATAATGATTAGTGACCAATTTCTATTACTCGATAATTTCAAAACAAAGTCATTTAACTTAGATTTCTAATGTCTGTCTTGATAGACTGCCCCAATCCAGAATAGAGTCGTTATTACGCCGCAAAGGACGAGTAACGAGCTCAAGAACATCTCTTGCATTAGCGGATCCATGAATTTGGGCAAATGTGAATTCGACAGACCATTTCGTATCAATACCTCTGGCCTCCAAAGGGTTGGCGTGAGCCATTCCGGTAATTGCTAAATTAGGTTTCAGCTCATGCATACGCTGCACCTGACTATAATTATCCGGTTTTTCAACTATTCGTGGCATGGGTGTTTCCATCTTTTTGCAAGTCTGCTGCAAAAGTAATAATTCGGCAGCTTGATATCTCTTATCCATGTAGGGGATACCTACTTCGTAAACGATCATTCCGCATCGAATCAAAAATCGTGCTAGAGATATTTCTAACAGATTATCTCCCATAAAAAATATAGATTTCCCAATTACTATTCTAAGATAATCTCTCAGATTATCCCAGATCTGATTCTCTCTCTGCTCCAGACCGTCAGGTTTCACATTAAATACTGAACAAATCTTTTCGATCCAAGCACGTGTTCCATCGGGACCGATGGGGAAGGGTGCTCCAATCAACTGGCATTTCCTCCGCCGCATCAATGTTGTCGCTGTGCGACTTAAGAAAGGGTTTACACCGCAAACATAAACACCTTCGCCTAAGGCTGGAAGTTCAGCGTATCTCTGGGAGGGTAACCAACCCGATACGTGAATGGATTGGCGTTTCGATTCTGAATTCGATTGAGAAGCTACACCTGAAGGCAGAGACCCAAAAAGGACTAGGGTTTGGTTATTCAATCTTCTTCCTTTAGGATTGGATCTATTAGATCCTGCTGGAGCGGCGTTCATTTCCTCAACATTGTCAATTGCATCTCTCCTTTCTTGGCTCATAGCATAACAATCATATTCCGGACAACGATGTGTCATGGCAGCCAATACAGTGTCCTCTCCTTGAGTAAAGGCGTAATCCAATCCGTTGGCCCGCGCTACTATAATTGGTACTCCGAGTTGGCGTTCTAATTTGGGCGCTATGCCTTCCAGATCCATCTTTATTATCTCTGTAGTACGGGTGCCAATCCAAATAATAACACTAGGATTTCTATCTTTTTTTATTTGGAAACAAATTTTCCTCAACTCTTTTTGATCATTCAATTAAGCTGAAATATCCCCCTCTTCCAATTCCGCCGTTGCGTAACGAGGTTCCGCAAGAATCGTAACTCCAGGAGCATTCTGCAAAAAGTAACCACAAGTTTTCGTACCTACTACCGAGAAAAAACTATCTTCGATCTTTTGATATAACCAAGCTACGCGACTAATAGGACAAAAAGTGTGATGATTACCAGTTTCACATTCAAAAGTAGGAATTTCAAGAGTCTTCATGAAAGCGTTTCCTTGGAAAGGGATATATGTAGAGACGTAGAGGCGTGACAATCTCGTTGTCAAATTATCGTAAAATCCAGCGGAGTATTCTGCTGACTATTTTGAGTTTCTTTTCCTTTCCCAGAGTTGGGGTTTAGATAGAAATCAGAAAGTAAACTAAATAATTCTCTATCTGGAATTTCTCTTGGTACAATTCCCTCCGGTTTAGACAAAGTTTAATCTGCTACATTTGAATGAAAGTCACAAACATAATTGAGATTCGGTTGGCATTCAGCCATTTCAAACAAAGTCTTTCCCTTCACTCTCGAGACTCGAATGTCTTCGATGAGGGGTAATACCTCTAGTACGGGCATGGGACAAGCTTCTACATATTTATCAATAAGGTCCCTTTCAGATGTTCGGTTACCCACCAAACCAGCTAATCGCAGCGGATGGGTATGCGCTTTTTCTCTAACTGATGCAGCGATGCAATTTGCTGCAAAAAGAGCGTCGAACCCATTATCAGTAATAATAATACAATAATCCGCATAATTTGATGGAGCTGCAAAACCCCCACGGACTACATCCCCCAAAACATCAAATAAAATGATATCATACTCATAAGAAGCGTTTAATTCTTTCAGTAATTTTACTGTTTCTCCCACGACATACCCACCGCATCCAGCCCCTGCGGGCGGTCCACCAGCTTCCACGCGGTCTACCCCACCATAACCTTTGTGAATCACATCTTCGGGCCATACATCTTCATAATGATAATCCTTTGATTGCAAAGTATCTATAATTGTGGGTATTAAAAATCCCGTAAGAGTGAAAGTGCTATCGTGTTTGGGATCACATCCAATTTGTAAGACTCGTTTTCCCCGTCTGGCTAAAGCTATTGATATGTTACAGCTAGTTGTTGACTTGCCAATCCCGCCTTTACCGTAAACTGCCACTTTCGTTTCACAAAGCTCCAATTCGTGTTCATTTCTTCCGACTACTCCTCATCTTCCCCATCTCTATTTCTCTCCTTTCCCTTTCTTTATTCTCCCTATTACTATTGAAAGATATTCCTTATACTTCTATGAGGTAGAAGAATCCTGTGGCTATTCTACTATGCTTCTCGGAAGGGGGAGAATAGAAACTATTGATTGGTGATTGATCGATACAGATCATGGGGGGGGGCAATCAATCATGGCCAAGATCAACCGCACCAGCCCCCCCCCATGATTCGGGGGCTCTATTCAAATAGGATTGCTATCGCTGCCGCTTCTTCCTATAATAAGAGTTAGGGTGTACGCAAAGTTTCTGAAATGTCGGAGGAAGCTTAACGCCTTGCAGATTCAGAGGCGGCTCAAAGAACAAGGGTCTTTACTTTAAATGTGTATGATACTAAATCCCCTACCATTTTCCTCGGTAGCTCAGCGGTAGAGCGGTCGGCTGTTAACCGATTGGTCGTAGGTTCAAATCCTACCCGGGGAGATTCATCTATTTCCGGTGGAATGAAAGATGGTTTAGATGATGGAGATGATGACGCTTCTTTCGAATAAAAGAACTTGATTCACGCTAAAAAAGGGGAAGGTACATTCTCATAATATCTTTAAAAATTGGCATTATCTACATAACAAACTCCCAGTGATAGGATAGTTGTCTTTCACCCATATGCCAAATCAAATCACTATAGCCCATCAACCAGTGAAGGATTCAATATCATGTTTATTTCAAGCTCCAAGAATTGATGAAAGAACCAAAACCCCTCTTTTGGATAATCCAATGCTTCTAAGGACCCTATTTAAGCGTCGCTTTTTCGAGAATCCCTACTCCACTCCGGTGTACTGAATGATTGGGATAAGCAAATCAATCAGTCACCTCGAGAGTGAATCCACAATTTTATCAAGGATCTACTCCGAACAGGATATTGAAAAGTTGCTTCCCTATAAACCGCTTCCTATACTCCCTATAGAAGACATTATTATTCTTCCTTTTTAATTCTTTATTTCTCAAGTAGAAAGACTCATCTAGTAAATGATCTATAAATTCTTAATCATTTGAGATGCTACAAGCAGAATCTTATTGTATCAGTAAAAGGAAAAGATAGATCTTCCTTCTACTGATTCGACCTCTAAATACCTCTATATTGCTAGAGATCTAGACTGAATGAATAGTATCTAAGATTTTCTTATATGATATTGAACTTTCATTAAGAAATGGTTTCGTTATTTGATCCAGTGACGTCCCACCAAACTGGAACGGATTGAATAGATATTAATAAGTTTCAAGCAACATATTATAGATAAGAAAATCCTTAAATGGGGAACGGTTCCGTCTCATCCATCTATTTCTATGAACCAGAAGCCTAAAACGAATAAATCGCTCTTGCAAATCTTCTACTACAATGCTTTGATACAAGTGAATGGGAACAAATATCTGTGGATATTGCAGATGTATATGCATAAACTAAGTTTCTTTGACGTATTCGGAATGTCGCTCCTCATCCAAAGGAAAATTATTCCACCGCTTAATAGATGATTCAGCTATCGATTTCGGATCATATCCACGATAGAGAAAGAAATTTTTAATCTTTTCGTTTGAGAAATGTTTTTCGCGCTCCCTTCTCATACCGTAAGTTACGTAAAGCCTCCGCACCAGTTCTTGATTTGCTAATAAACTACGACGTGAGGAGGGAATGTTAGGATCCGGCTGGAATAGAAGCATAGGGTCCCAGATGAAGCGCCCCCCTAAGAATCGAGTCGGTTCATCGGATCGATTACATTGTATTTCATATTGATTAGATGAGTCGGAGATTCCCAATTCGAGAAATTGCTCACGTAACGAGATATTATCCAATCGGTTTTCCAATCTTTTAATATATCTTTGTCTCAACCTACCTAAAGCTCTCTTATAACTGAAAAGATATCCTTTTTTCTCATACGATCTATTTTCACTATACTTAATCTTATTCAATTCGAAATCCCGTTGGGGTATTTGATTCTGATTTTGGTAAAGGAGGATTAGATTATACAAATTATTGAATTCGGATAAGACTCTTATCGATTCATAAGTACCACTTCGCATGAAACTGAGACGCCAAGCCTTAGGGGACCAAGCAATCTCACGCGATACTTCCGTCGGAATTAAGTCTATTTCGGGTGACTGTTTCATTTCGAAGTCGGTTAGAGAATTAAACACCCCTTTTCTCGTAGATTTAGAAGAACGACTTGTATAGGGTATATCTGAACAGTACCTGGGTTCAGTAGGAGAAGGAAAAGAAAGACTATTATTGGATTGACTTCTGCTTCTACAGATTTCTGAACATGAGAAATCCTTTGAAAGGTTTTCTAGAACACCACACGCTAGGTTAAAGTCATTCTCTACAAGTTTATCAATAACAATGAAATTTTCTTTCTTCTTCATATCCATTTTGAACGAATCGCGAGCCGCTAATCCAGCCAGTAGCCCTAGGATATGCAAAAATAGAGTGAATTCCTTAATTGTTGACTCGGTTATTGAAGGTTCCACATACCAGTTAGACAAATGATAAAATCGCCTCTTTGACGCATTACTACCAATAAATAGAATATTTGTGGGATAAGTATCTATCAAACTATTTTTTAGAATAGCTTCTCCTATCCTCTGAGAAGAGATTTCGTATTCAGAACTGGATTCTATTCCATTGCCCATATAAGTAACAATTGAATGTTGTCTATGTGACGCTAATCCAATTGCATCACTACATACAATCTTTTTCCTTTTGGAAGTACCGATTAATAATGCTTCATTAGCAGAAAGGAATAAATCTCGTTTGCTATAACCCGTAGTTCCAGACCCAGTACCTTCAAGAAGAGGCGGATTAGCCTCTATTTTGAAGCCTTTGATACGTAAGAGAATTGACAATTCTTTCTGACGTTGACACCTGTTGGACTTTCGAAAATTTATCAATTAGTTTAACCGGTTCGGAGCTATTGGAGCTGGATCTACCCTTGCAGGTACATGAGTCGAAGCAATAACAATATTTTTACGAATGCGAGAATTACTGCGCCCATAACCAATACTCCTCAATATTGGGCAAAGTAAGAATCTGGGATCAGCTTCTAGTCTATGATACGAGCGATGAACATTCAATTCATGAATATCTTGAATCCATATTGTACAGGGAGACACCTCTCTCGCTATTGCAAAAATGAGATTTAATCGGTGTACACTCTCTTTCGAGATGAAATTTCCATGTATATTATTGAAATATGATCGATTGTATAGCAACTTTCTTAGTGGTAGCCTCATCAACGGGAAGTAGGAATTGGATGCTACATCCCTAATAACGGAAGATCGTCCAGTTTCTGTGGGTCCTACTACCGGAATTCCTTTAGATGGTAATAATCCTGATTAGAGTGAGATAGGTATGTCATGACATGGCATATTTAGAATGCCTCTTCGTCTCGTCGTTGCTGAAAATAGAATATTTCTCTCGGGGGCGGAAAGAGCCCACTTCTCCGCAGGATCCAACTTACGGATCTTGTAACTTAATAGATCATTTTGACGGAATTGAAGTAGGTATGCCAAAACATTAGACCTTTCTTGTGGGAAAGGTTCATGATCAATCTCATTGCTCGATAAATCCGAATTGGAATTCAATTTCGACTCATACTTGGAAATAATCTTATTCGTTACTAAATATTGAGTCAATAGTTCTTTCTTACTATTAAGGGTATCGGAGCTTTCCCTACAAAGTATCCATGAATCTAGTTCATTTTTCACGAAGGAGAAAAAGATTATATTATTGATATAATTCAAGAATCTCTTCAAAGAATAGATTAGTAGATCTTTCGTTTACATTTACCTTGTCGAAGGGGAATACATTACCTTTTTCAAATAGGATCCACGCATTGGGTCTATTAAATATCCAATAGTATCGAAACGTTTCCATGAATGAAGGGAGTTAGAACCCGAAACGGCAGACAAATGGTGCTTGGAGAATGCAAGAACGAATAATATTGAGAGAATAAGGTAAGATAAGATAGACTTATTGGAAAATTGAGATACTGACCATCCTGAATGTGACATCTTCGTTTCATTAGTAATTTCTTTGAAAAGAAGAAGATCTATCCTGGATAATATGGTATTGATGGAATCAGTTTTGAATCTCAATTCTAGGCTTTGGAATAAATAAGCTTTGGCACCATCTATATCCTCAGCAATTCTTTTATAAATTCTAGGTAGATTATGATTCGAGTCATCACTTATTTTAAGTACTATTTCTGGATATGTTTCTCTAATCGGATCGTAAAAGTATCTCCACCGGTTAGGGGTAAAAAACCAAGGTATATACTCTCTGAATAGGCTCCATTTTTCACAGATATTGTCTTTCCAAAAAATCCAAGAGATCTTATATTTGTTCAAATCTTTGGATAATTCATTGAAATTGATGAAATGGGATGGACGGATAGGCTCTTTACGGATATATGGATCTGCAAACTTCGTATCTTCGTGCGGAACCTTCTTCCCAATCAATCCTATTAGAGATCTTGATGTTACATCGTTGCGTAATGAGAATCTTAGCGACCAGTAAAGCGTTTCTAATTCTTCTGGTTCCCAGAAATAACCAATAGAGGGATCATTTTGATAGAATCGATTCTTGGTGGAAACATTCCCCGAGTCTGATCTATCTTCAATAGACTTCTCTGAATTGACTTGATCCAATTCTATATTCTTAGGACGAGGTCGGGGTCGCCGATCCGCCGATGGATTAGAGTTTATCAACGTTTTTTCCATTTCCAAATAAAACCCATCGCTACTGCACGAAGATAGAAACGAATCTCTCGTTTCACGAGGCGATGAGTTCAACTTCGACAGTAATCTTTTCAGATCTGAAATAGAATTAAAAAGTCTATCTGAATGAGTTAATAATAATGTTGCAGATTCATGCAGATTAGACAGAATAGGTTGAACTGTTGTGAGTACATGATCAACAGTTTCCCCTTCTGTTCGTTTCGATAAATTGGGTGATAATGAATCCGACAGTTGGGACTGAATAGATGAGATGATATTAGATGAGATGACTTCATTATCGGAGCCCACATAGAAATTCTCTAAGACGTTGGAATAACTACTGCTACATCTCCCAATAAGGAAATCCCTTTTGGTTCTCAGAATGAAATTGCTTCTAGCATAGTTCCATACAGGTAGATTAGAGTGGTCTAGAAAGTTTAGTGTATTCACTTCAGCGGAAATGTATCTTGAAATACTCTCACCAATATCTTTATTTGAACCTCTCCCACGACTTGAATTATCTAGAAACAGATTCCAATTCTGCCTCCCCGTAGTGGAAAGAGCATCACTTGAAAATCCTGTTCGGATAGATTCGATGCGGGGTAATCCAACAAGAGGCGGATTCACTGCGGGTTCTAGTGAGATTGAAGAGCCTATTGATTTTTTATCCATTAACAATCTGGACTCAATGAATAAACTCTTTTTTCTCTCGAGAATTCTTTTGAGGAAAGATATCTGTTCGTCAATGTCAATATCGAGTAAACTCGACAAGGGATCAAGCATCGAAAGATCTATATCGTTCAATTTATCGATGCAATAATCAATCGTATCTATCAGAACTTCTTGGCGAGTAACCTCGGTAACAATCATTTTGTAAAGAAATAAAACATTGATAAATCGATGAGGATACTTCTCGTTATTCTGAGTGGTGTTATTAATACTAGTACAAATACTATTTAGTAATTTGTTTTTCATTATTGATACACCGCAAATCGATTTATCCAAGTCATACTTTATTTCTAAAAAGACTCTCCCGAAAGGGGAAAAAGACGAATCTCTGGTTGTATCAAGCCATCTATGCGCATTTGACTTAACATTCCTATACTCATCGATTCGGAAGGTAATATACTCGTTCAACAAACGCTCTATGTTATCTTTCCATCCCAATAATCTTTATTCAGTTGCAATTCTTGTTACACCGGTGGATTCCCCGCTCCCCGCCCAGCCATCCAACCGATATTTGATTCGGAAGAAATATTCACTAGCTAATGCACAGAAATAGTCATATAAAAGAAGTGTGTATGTTGAGTAGAGAGGTATCAATCTATTTCGTCCATACAACCTAACTAGAGAATATATTGAATGTATGTTATCTTTTCCTTTCAATTCATTGAAAAAAGTAGTATTTTCAATTCTATTAGTTACTTCTCTAGGTATACCTAAAGGTATTTTAAAATATCTTGGAAGAATTTTATTGAGGTCAAAGTATTTGCTACTCGGCAACCCTAGTTTCTTGCCAAATATCCTAGTAAATGATAGATTCTTTTTCATTTTCAATGGAAATCCTTTCCCAGATTTCTCATTACTATTAACATCAATAATTATTGCCCCATTAGAAATCGGATTCGATTCCTCAATTATCAAAATAAATCCAGTGAGTCGATTTATTAATTCATTTCTTATTTGTGAATAAGTGTGTAGAATAGTAGAGTCTCCCCCATTTTCGTGACAATCTAACCCGGATATACCATCACTAGACGACATTGTATTTTTACAAGATGGAAATGAAGACAAATTGGAAAAGGCCTCCCTCAATCTTGTTGTTTGTAGTCGATCCAGATCTTGCTTGTTATGGATTTTTCAGAAGAATAACGAATCAGAATCATTTTGGTAACAGTCACTTTTAATTTTATTTTGATAAAGTCCCGCATGTTTATAGAATTTGAAAAACCTATTTGAATCTTCTAAAAACCTATCCCTCCATAATATCTGAATCCTCTCAGCCTCATCTCTGGATATACCCTCGCCAGGGAGTGAATCCCTCACTATGCAGACCTTCCATCTACCCGAAACCAGAGGATTCATTGCACCATAACGAACTTGCTCTTCTTCTCTCGTCGAACCTGTGGAAATATCTTCGTTCGAACCTAAATAGTAAGAATCAGGTGTTCTTCTCTTCCCATCCTTTTCAACAGATAAAGATCTTTTGGATTGAAGAAAGTAGTAGGATAAGTCACCAGAATTTTCTGCTTGTTCTTTTCTTACTCCACCACCCCCATTAATCATTTTCGCCAATATAGAACTTCTTTCGATCGAACTTCTATCACTCAAGCAATGCATAGAAATTGGTATTGTTAGTAACATTAGGATTTCTAAGGTGATGCTACTACCCCTCTTTACTGAATGACGCAGATTGCGTAGAAATAGTGAACTTAGAATCCATAAGTCAAATAATCTGATAAAAGGTTCATAACTAGACAATGGACCAATTAAAAATTCTTTGAGATGTTGGTTCTTCAATGATTCGAAGAAGTAGTCTAATCTACTGATTTCTACTAACCCCGGAACTTTAGATAGAGAATATGGACTTCCTACTCTTTGTTTTCCCACCCTTTCTACCTTATTTTCTTTTTTCATCTTATTCATATGTGATAGATACTATCTATTTCTCACATTTATTATATGGATAATCTTGAAAGATTCAAGATACGATGGAGTAAGTACTTCAAATAAGTATAGTGATTTCTATACATATTCGTGTCCAAAACTGGAATTGGATCGGGAATTTCAAATCGTTATTGTTGAGGATACCTGTACATACCCTATCCACTTTTTTCTCTTTCAAAAAGTTTTTCTATTCCAAGCAATAAGAACGAGTTATCTAATTGGATGGGCGAACGACGGGGATTGAACCCGCGCGTGATGGATCCACAATCCATTGCCTTGATCCACTTGGCTACGTCCGCCCCCTCTACTACTTGGCTCCCTGAACGTGAAAGGGAACAGGATCTATCTATTAAGCTATTAGGGTCCTTCGATTGATACACATACATATTAGTTGTGTATATAACGAGACAATAGGAAATCTGTGAGATGAAGAACGTACTCCCACTCTATTCCTTGGTAGATTACAAGCATTCTGTGGATTGGAATAGAAATATTTTTAATATTTACAGCCGCATAAGAGTATTCTAAGGATTCTTCAGAATTCAAGATTGGGAACTTATGATTGTAAGATTCTGACAAACCATTATCATTCTTTCTATTCGTTCTATCGAACGAACCCTCATTGGACACCAAACCTTTTAAAACTAAAAGGTTTGGTATCCAGTTATACTGCATAACCAGACAGATATTATCCGTTTGTAGAAGGAGCTTCAACAGAAGCTAAGTCTAGAGGGAAGTTATGAGCGTTACGTTCATGCATAACTTCCATACCCAGGTTAGCGCGGTTTATGATATCAGCCCAAGTGTTAATAACACGACCTTGGCTGTCAACCACGGATTGGTTGAAGTTAAAACCATTCAAGTTGAATGCCATGGTGCTGATACCTAAAGCGGTGAACCAGATGCCTACTACGGGCCAAGCAGCTAAGAAGAAGTGTAGAGAACGAGAATTGTTGAAGCTAGCATATTGGAAGATCAAACGGCCAAAATAACCGTGAGCAGCTACGATGTTGTAGGTTTCTTCCTCTTGGCCGAACTTATAACCTGCATTAGCAGACTCATTCTCAGTAGTTTCTCTGATCAAACTAGAAGTTACCAAAGAACCATGCATAGCACTGAATAGAGAGCCGCCGAATACGCCAGCTACACCCAACATGTGAAAAGGATGCATAAGGATGTTATGCTCAGCCTGGAAAACAATCATAAAATTGAAAGTACCAGAAATGCCTAGAGGCATACCGTCAGAAAAACTTCCTTGACCAATTGGGTAGATCAAGAAGACGGCGGCAGCAGCTGCGACGGGAGCTGAGTACGCAACAGCAATCCAAGGACGCATACCCAAACGGAAGCTTAGTTCCCACTCGCGACCCATGTAGCAAGCTACACCAAGTAGGAAGTGAAGAACGATCAGTTCGTAAGGACCACCATTGTACAGCCATTCATCAACGGAAGCTGCTTCCCAAATTGGGTAGAAGTGTAACCCGATAGCTGCAGAAGTAGGAATGATAGCACCAGAGATAATGTTGTTCCCGTATAACAAAGAACCAGAAACGGGCTCACGAATACCATCAATATCTACAGGAGGAGCTGCGACGAAAGCAATGATGAATACAGAGGTTGCGGTTAGTAGGGTAGGAATCATTAAGACACCGAACCATCCGATGTATAGACGGTTTTCAGTGCTGGTGATCCAGTCGCAGAAGCGACCCCATAGGCTTGCGCTTTCGCGTCTTTCTAAAGTTGCGGTCATGGTAATATTTGGTTTTCAAAGTAATTAGTGATTCCCCAGGCTAGTAAGCTTGTTGATTCCCAGTATATCACGAAATCCTATCCGTGTCAACTAAGATTGATTGAGTATCCAAAACTATTAGATACAGAGGCTATTTCTCGGTATCTTGAATATATTCTAGCCCTTATTTCACAATGCGGCTTCCCTTTTTTAGAAAAAAAAAATGGGTTTTTCCTCTATGTCTCGTGGGAAGGAGGGAGACTAACTCTTCATTGATCATCCATTGAGAATTGGAACGATATTGATTATCGATCACCCTATGAATATGAAGCGACGTTCCATTTCGACGAATGGGAGTACAACATTCTGTCTCTGATACAATAGTTTTTATTAGATGAAATCTCTCTTAAAGTAGTTGGAGGGTTGTAGCAAGTAAGGTAAAAAATGGTGAGTAAGAAAGGGAAAGTCAATTTTGATCGAATCTCTGTGGCTTGAACTGAAAACTCGGCGGATTCGAGTGAAGTGTCGGAGTCTCATTCCAGGTTTGGAACTGGGAGAAGCTTCTTAAATTGTAGTGATCTTTCAGATCATACAGCTTCCTCTATGTGCGTCCCAATCGATTTCAGTTCTCCGAATAACTAATCGATATTGCATCAAGCCTTTCCCCGATGGACTTTCCAAGTCCACATTAGCGTCTTTCCCTTTTATAAGATAAAGAGTCTAATAATTAATAATCTAGTAAATAATTATCAATCCTCACTTATGGCTTAGATATCTCTTATTCATCGTCCAATTTTTACTTATCCATTTGTTTATGACGTATTCTGATTCCCGATAACCCGCGCCCTGGTTCCAATCCACAATCTTTTCATTGTGGATTGGAACCAATCTGAAACTAACGGAAATGGGCAAAAGCTTTGTTAGCTTCCGCCACTTTATGGGTCTCCTCTTTCTTCCGTACGGCACTACCAGAATTTCTGGCAGCATCCATTGATTCATCACTCGATCTTAAAGCCATACTTCGACCTGAACGTTTTCGACACGCGATCAATAACCATCGGATAGCCAAAGCTTTTCCTTCTGCAGGTACCACTTCAACGGGAACTCGATAAGTCGATCCACCTACACGTTTGGATTCTGTTACTACATCGGGAGTTACCCCACGTACTGCTTGTCGTAGAACAGACAGTGGATTCCTATTTGTCTTTTATCTAATCCGCCTCATAGCCCGATAAGGAATCTGATAAGCTAATGATTTTTTTCCATTCTTAAGAATACGATCAACCAGCATGTTTACTAATCGATTACGATAAATCGGATCCGATTCTATATTTCTCTTTCTGTTCGCTACACTGCTCCGATGTAACATGAGTTTGCAGATATGTCAGATTTCAATCAATTCTTTTATCCCAATGGTATCTTAGAATATTATTTTGGCTTCTTCACTCCATATTGTAGGGTGGATCCGCCGGTTAGTCGAAGATCTCCCTCCGAACTGCACGTACGACTTTCATCGAATACAGCTTTCCATATGATTGAATAGAAACTATTGAAGTGATTTTGAACCACTTTTAGTGAATCATATTTACTCATTATGCATTGAGTATCCGTTTCCTCTTCATTATTCTAGGAATAAAATAAAGTCAAAGTTTACTAATGGAAAAAGAAAATCTTGCATTTCAGTTATCTCACTAAGAATGTCCGTGGGTTTATTGATCCAATTACCGAATATTCACAAAATCTTCACCGAATCTCCATAATAGTAGTCTGAACCCGCTCCAAGAGGAAGAGACATTCTAAGATTTTCTAGGTAGGAGTCCAGGTAAAACTCAACTTACTGGAATGTAATACCTTAGACACCAAGTTGTTTCACACAAATAGATGGATAATAATCAATCTTTGTAATAGCAGGCTTCAGTCCCCTAGCAATGCTGGGTCGGCTACACGTTTAACATATCAGAACAACTGATACGGAATCATTGCGATGATACAAGTTGCGACAATGTTCTGCAACGCACTAGAACGCCCTTTCTTACGATCCTTTACTCCTACAGCATCTAAGGTTCCTCTAACGATATGATACCTCACGCCGGGTAGGTCTTTAACCCTTCCGCCTCTCACAAGGACCACCGAATGTTCCTGCGAATTATGGCCAATACCTGGTATATAAGCCGTTACCTCGAACTTGGAGGTTAATCGAACTCTGGCGACTTTACGTAGGGCAGAGTTAGGTTTTTTTGGTGTAGTTGTGGAATAGTTGACAGATGAGTCAGTTTCAATGTCACTATACAGAACCGTACATGAGATTCCCATCTCATACGGCTCCTCGTCATTCAATTACTCTTAAGAAAAGGAGTACAAGATTCTTTTCACCTGTTCTCAGCTACAAAAGGATTTAGAAGAAAAAAAGTCTTTTTTTTTTTTTTCAATTCTTTTTCAAATCGTTGCTTTTATGCCCCCTTCATTTCCTGAATCTCAGTATTATTAATAAGTAGCACGGATAGATAAATGAAAAATCTATCAAATTGATGAGTAGATTCGCTAATGAATTTTTTGTTTTCATGTGAGTAATACGAAACGGATCAAATATAGAGGAGATTGACCAGTTGGTATAGGCTTATCCATATCATTAATTACCCTTCGATAAGGAATCCATTCTGAAATGAAGACAGCTTCGATATCTGACTTTCGTTCTTTCTTTCGTTCCAACGAGGCTGCCTGAAAAGGATTCGGTAACCTACCTAACTACCTAATAAGTAAGTGAGTAAGGATACATATCTTTATGGGATAGGATCCGATGACTGCCTGAGGCCCGCTGGTGGCGATGATGCTGAAGTAGCAGTGGGAAAGGAAACCGAGGATATATATGAAAAAGAAAAGAGGTTACTTGTCTCGCTGATTCTGGCTTAGTTAGCTTGTTCCGTGACGAGCGACTAAGTCA